GAACCAGCGTTTATATATAGATGTAGGAGGGTTTGTTTGGGAAGCAATAAGCCCCTTTGACATCTCTTCATCTGCAAAGAATTCTCGACGTGAAAACACAGAGACAGAGGGCTGATCTTTGAATAGGGAAAAGAATGGATCCGCAGGGTCCCAAATGAATTGGCTTGTTCGAAAAAAGCCTTGTTCTTTGGAAGATCTATCTCGTGTCTGGTACTGCATGGTTCCACTCTGCAAGAACTCCGAATCATTCTCTTGAAGCTCATCCTCTTTATGAGAAATGATCCATTTGCCCCGAAATGACCCAGTCCAATAGGGAAATCCCAATTCCGTGGACCTTTCGATACAATCAAATAGATTGCCACAAGGGCGCCATATTCTAGGAGCCCAAACTATGTGATTGAAGAAATCCTCCTCTATCTGTTGCGGATCAAGGGCCCCTTCCCCTTCTTCAAACTCCGATTCGTATTTTTCATATAGAAATCTCTGATCAACGATAGAACAAGATCCATTTTGCATCATATCTAACTGATTCCTTGGTTCGGACCGAAGAAGTAATGTCACTCGATTATTATCAAACTGACTGCAATATTTTTCTGTCCGTGAGGATCCCGCCAGAGCGCCTTCTACTTCTAATAGTAATAATAGTAATAGGCCATGAACTAGATCAGAATCATTCTCAACGAATCCATAAGAAGTGATCCAATCTTTTTCATCGTGTCTGGATGAAGACCAAAGATCTTGAGCGACCGATCCGGCAGAACAACTCAAAAGATAAAGAAGTATCGTGAATTTCTTCATGCTCGTTCCAAGTTCGAAGTACCATTTGTACAAATAAGAATCCCCTCCCTTACATGATTTCTTCTTCATATAGATAGATATAGGATCTATGGGGCAATTACTTAGAAGTACATTTTGTGTAACAGCCCTTCCTATCTGATAGAAAAGGATCCCATGATCCTGAACCGATCTTATCTGGGATCGAAAATCCCAAGTTTTTCTATGAAGAGCTGATCTAATTGTATTAGTTTCTATAATGGATTTCTTCTGTGTAATACTAATTGATAGGGCCTCATTGATAAGTGCTACAAGATCTCGCGCATTGGAACCCATGGTTATGGACCCGAATCCGTTAGTATGGAACATCTTCTTTTCCAAGTGAAATCCCCTAGTATATGAAAGAATGAAAAAGTGCTTTCGTTGTTGTGGAAGAAGAAGCCTTCGTATCTTAATGCATGTATTGAATTTCTTCGGAGCTATTAGAGCGGGATCCACTTTTTGGGGAATATGAGTCGAAGCAATAACAAGAATCTTTCCAGTGGAACATCTTTCACAATCCCTGGAGAGATAGTTCTCTAATAGACCGAGGGATAAGTAATTCGACTCATTCACATGCAGATCATGAATGTTTGGAATCCATATTATGCAAGGAGACATTGCTTTTGCTAATTCGAATTGAAGGGTGATATCAAATCGGTCTATTTTCGGCGTCATATACATAGTTAGCAGCTCCATATCAATATCAAGGTCATCATCACTATCATCAATATCGTCACTATCATCAATATCGATATCGTCACTATCATCAATATCGATATCATCAATAAGATAACCTTTAGGCTTGTCATCCAGGAACTTGTTCGGAAATACCGTAATGAAAGGAACATAGGAGTTTGTCGCTAGGTATTTGACCAAACAGGATCGTCCAGTTCCTATAGAACCTATCACTAAAATACCTCTAGAAGGGGATAGGGCTAAGCGGAGCGAAAAGGGTTTTCCATGAGGAGATGGGGAATGAAAACTATTAGCCCCACACGAGGTTTGTGAATAAGTGATTGTCTGATAATGAGCAAGGAATATCCGTCTTTCTGCTAAACAGGATCTATTGAACTCATAATTCATTAGATCCTTTTGATGAATGTCAACTAAGTATCGTAAGGAAATTGATCCCGGTTGTTCAATCATTTGATAACCAGAGTCATTCTTTGATAAATGATCACTATGAGTCAGACTCAATAGAATTTGATCAATCCTTTTTTCTGTCGTTAAGGTGGAGAACTGAACCAAGAATTCTCTTTCTTCATCATCAATCGAATCACTGTTCGCGACCCAGAATTCTATTTTCTCATCAATCCAATCACCGTTCACGTTTTTTCTTTTTCTTATCAATGAATAGATCTCTTTACTTGTACGACTTAGATGTCTCGTATTTCTCGAAAAAATGATTCGATTGATGGGATTTGGTATGATACTTACAAGATCGATGAGATTGATCTTCCAATATTTATTCTTAGAACGTATTGATTTGACCCCATAAGCGGGACCACCACCCAATAGCATGTTGCCACCAGAAGCAGAACCCCGTATTTCTTCCAGAGAATCTCCTAATTGTTCCAGAACAACTAGAAAGAGATTCTTTAACCAGAAAGGATTCAGTTCAGATGTAGGATACCTATCCAGAAGTTTTCGAAATTCCATCATGTATGATGGAATCATCAAAGAT